ACACTCATAATAATAATATATATATATGAGTTTATAATATATATGAGTGTATATAATATATAATAGAATAAGATAATATAAGAATAAGATTATATAAGATAGAAAATAAAATATTAAAATATATATAGAATATAGAAATATATAGAATATAAAAATATAAAAGAAAGAGAAAAAATGATGAAGACAATAAAACCATTGTTACGTTTTCATATTAAAGTAAAGTATAGTACTTCATTTTTTTGATTTATCTTAATGCCCATTGGTGTTCCAAAAGTACCTTTTCGGAGTCCTGGAGAGGAAGATGCAGCTTGGGTTGACGTATAGTGCGACTTGTCAGACATATTGGTCATATGGTATTTCCCCGTTATCTCCCCCGATCGAGTATTCTCTGTTTCGCCCAATCTAATAAATAGATATTGGATATTCTATTGATTGAACCATCAATAATTTGGAGCGTGAAGCACAATAATTCCTATTGGGGATCAATATTATCAATTCAAATAATTGATGGTTACTTGGACTGATAAAATAAAGTATCCAGGCTCCGTTCATATAATACCAAATTGAAAATGGTAAGAGTAAAAATGGTAGTGTAAAATGTAGTAATATAAATCAGAAATATTAAATAGAAAAAATCTCATAATATTAGATATTTAAAATAATATTAGATATTTAAATAAGAAATATTAAATAAATAATATAATAAATAAAAAGAAAATAGACATTTAATGAAATTATTCATAAATTAGGAGATTCATTAGTAATTAAATAGAATATGAATATTATGAATCTAATATAACTTACTATAATATATAATAGAAATAGAATCTTAGAATATTAGAATATATAATCTATTATGTAGAATATATGATGATTATGATTACACAATTACCGCTTTTCTAATATAGAAAAGACTATTCTTAGACTTACTATAGGGATAATATCAAACTGCCTACCAATGGAGTAGTATGATTAATACATCGAATATTTTGGGGAAAGGTATGAAACAATTGAAAAAAAAAGAAGTGGTACTGGAATCATTTGACCTATATGCGCAAATGGAATTCGGGCAAATCTTCCCCCGGAGTAGAAAAAGAACCTAAAAGAATTGAAAGGGCCCATTCAGGAACAAGAAAATTACATCGTAATTTGAATTTCGATGAAACAATACATCAATGAGAAGTTAGTTCAATAAGTTCATAAAATTCTTTTTGATTTTCTACATTATAGAATAGAGGTAAGGGGAAGGGGGCAAACTCATGTTAAAAAAAAAAGAAATAGGATTGGAATCGACACATTGATTTTTTTTTCGCAATTCTTTCGAACCGTATGCATCCAAAGGTGCACGTACGGTTCCTCAGGGATACAATTTTGCCCTAATCAACCGACTTTATCGAGAAAGATTACTTTTTTTAGGCCAAGAGGTTGATAGCGAGATCTCGAATCAAATTGTTGGTCTCATGGTATATCTCAGCATAGAAGATGATACTAGGGATCTTTATTTGTTTATAAATTCTCCAGGTGGATGGGTAATACCAGGAATAGCCATTTATGATACTATGCAATTTGTGTTACCAGATGTACATACAATATGTATGGGATTAGCCGCTTCAATGGGATCTTTCATTCTGGTCGGAGGAGAAATCACCAAACGTCTAGCATTCCCTCACGCTTGGCGCCAATGAGTTTTTTTATTTGAGAAAAAAAAGAATACTATGCCTTCGCTGTATCGAATATGAATCAAATAAAGAATAAGTAATAATAGCATGGCACTTCGAGTTCGATATGAACAAACCATTATTGTTTTTTTTCTAACATGAGATTTTGTATCGAAATAGTAGTATGAAAGAAGGGGTTATTCCCAATTTGATTTTATGTGTCAAGCAAGAGTCAATTTCAGCGTCACAAACCATTATTCTTCCACACCAGAAGTCTCTTTTTTATGTTATAAGAAAAAGAATCAAAAAAATGGAAAAAATCATTTTCTCCTTCTTGGATCTTATCAAAAAGAAACTTTGGGATTGCTAAACCACAGACGAGATAAATATATAAAGCAACAGAACCATCATAGTATCTTTTTCACTACTACGAAAGAAAGGGTGGTAAATGGATCATTTAATGATTTGGATCGTATAGGTTCTATTTCTTTTTTTCGATAGAATAAATTCTGTCGAAAAAAAGAAAATCCATTGCAGAGCCGTATGCAATGTACAAAGGATGCCCGTACGGTTGTTTAATTCTATTTTTTTATTGTTATTTTGATTCCCCCTTACTTTAACCCAATCGTGCGATATATAGATAGAAGAACCATTCATGATGTTATATCAATATCATCAGGGTTATGATTCACCAACCTGCTAGTTCTTTTTACGAGGCACAAGCAGGGGAATTTATCCTGGAAGCAGAAGAACTATTGAAACTTCGCGAAACTCTCACAAAAGTTTATGTACAAAGAACGGGCAACCCTTTATGGGTTATATCCGAAGATATGGAAAGGGATGTTTTTATGTCAGCAACAGAAGCCCAAGCTCATGGCATCGTTGATCTTGTCGCGATCGAAAATGAAAATACTGGGGATTCCATATAAATATACGAATTACTTTATCAAAATTTTCATTTTCCGTGTGAATAGAAATCATTCATAATCATCAATCATCAGGTTAAGATCGATCTAAGCCAACCCGCTCTATTCTATCTAGAATGAGATTCTATAGACACACCATGCCAACCATTAAACAACTTATTAGAAACGCAAGACAGCCAATAAGAAATGTCACGAAATCTCCCGCTCTTCGAGGATGTCCTCAGCGTCGAGGAACATGTACTAGGGTGTATGTGCGACTCGTTCAGTTCAGATCATGAGTTTGAAGAAATGCAAAAATCTTTTCCAGTATCAACGACCACTACCAATGAATTAGGATAGCATAGGGTGGAACACGGCCTTTTAGTATCTAAAAATGAAGATCTATCATCTACCTAATTATGTTATGAATTTATGGTTTCTATTGGTGCAAATCCAATCACTTCGTTTGAGATGATAAGGAATTCTCCATTGGTAACAAATAGTTATCCATTAAGCGGAGGAAAAAGGTTATGCTCCTATTCCTTTTCTTTAAAAAACGGACTAACAAGGTCAGCTACCTAGCCAACTTTCAGAATGAAATGCCGTCACTGTATGGATAGCTTTTTTGTGAAAAGGACTATTACTTTAAAAACTATTACTTTAGAATTAGAATTGAAAAAATAATTCTAATTTAAAAATGGATGGGTAGAGCCAAAGAGTGTGAACTATACAAGTTCACAAGAAAATTTGATGAAATGAAAGAAGAGGCTCCGGTGTATAGAGAGGACCTCACCGTTTCAGAAGTTGCCATAGAAACGAGGGAACCCACTATTCTTTTTTCTTTTTTTTCTTTAGTAGCAGTCAATTTATTATTTCCAGGCGAGATACCTTGAAGAAAGAAAAAATCGTGGTCGGGAAGGTCATAGTCGCAAAAGCCATTGGAATTTAGATTTTATATATTGGAAAAATCCGTTTTGTTATTAATCAACCGGAGAAAAAGGATGACTGAAAGAAGAGAAATCAATTAGTTATTCAAGAAAGTTTCATTTGATTCAATGACCAGAGTTAAACGAGGATATACAGCTCGGAGACGTCGAAAAAAGATTCGTTTATTTGCATCAACTTTTATAGGGGCTCATTCAAGACTTACTCGAACGACTACTCAACAAAGAATGAGAGCTTTGGTTTCTTCTCATCGAGATAGGAGCAGGAAAAAGAGAGATTTTCGTCGTTTGTGGATCACTCGGATAAATGCGGTAACTCGTGAGGATAGGCTATTCTATAGTTATAGCCTATTCATCCACAATCTGTACAAAAGACAATTGCTTCTGAATCGTAAAATACTTGCGCAAATAGCCCTATCGAATAAGAATTGTTTTGATATTATTTCAAATAAAATCATTAATAAAAAAAATACAAATCAAATAAAAGAATCTTAATAGAATCTATTAATCTATTATAAAGGAAACAAGAATGATTGAAACAGGATTTCCCGGAGAATGGACTCCGGGAAGATAGAATAAAAAGAAATTAAGATTTTAGTAGTAGGAATAAACGAACATCTTTCAAGAAAAAAAGATTTCTTCCCCATTTTGACTTTTTTAGAATACAAGAATCAAATCTGGATTCTAGTTTTTTTTCGAGCAAAATATTAATATAAGCTTGAGTTCCGATTGGAGTTTTGAAGAGTCTATCTATTTCTTTTTGGTTCTAGGACCCGTAGTTCTAGGAATCGACTCCACTCTCTCCAATTGTTTCTCATTATTACGAAAAGGTAACAAAGATAAAATACGAGCTTGTTTTATAGCAATAGTAATTAATCGTTGTTGTTTCAAGGTCAACCTATTCGTCCGTCTAGATAAGATTTTTCCTTGTTCACTAAGAAATCGACTAATTAAACTCATGTTTCTATAATCGATTTGATCCCCCGATCCAATTGGGGGTAAACGCCTACGAAAGGATCGCTTGGATTTACGAAAAGGTTGTTTGGATTTATCCATGGTTTGCTTATTCCTTGTTTGTTTATTCCTTCGATATAAAATAATATCTAAAATAGAATCCTCTTTTTTTTCTTATTCATTTAAGATTCGACCAAAATAGGATTCGGTTTGTTTTATATATGTTAAGATGTAAAGTTCTTACTCTTCCCACTACTTGGAAAAATCACACACGCATTCTTTTCTATCTATTTCTTTATTTCCCCATGAATCGTATACTTTTGACAATAGCGACAAAATTTTCTAAATTCTAGTCGATTGGGTGTATTGTGTCGATTCTTTTGAGTAATATATCTAGAAATGCCCGGCAATTCTTTATTGACACCCTTTCGAACACAACAGGTACATTCCAAAATCACTCTAATTCTAATATCTTTACCCTTGGCCATGAACCTCCTTTTCATTTTGGATCGACTTCACTTTAGAACTATCTTCATTTTCTTTTTGATCCGAACCACGAACCAAATAAAAAGAAAATAAAAAAAGAATCTATATTCTATATCTATACTATATGAAAATTAAACTATATTAAGAAAAAGAAAAGTTATTAACTAGAAATGGAATTTCTAAATATTTTCTTTTTTGAATTATTATAATTCGAATGACTTCGAAGTACTATACTTTAAAATAGAATTACTATTAATTACTATAATACTATAACTATAAAGAACTACAAAGAAAAAGAGTCATATTCATTAATAGAAGAATATTAACATTAATAGAAGAATATTAAGAATATCGTAATAATTAATTAATACAATTTTTTCTAACTATGAATCATTTCTATACTAATCTCAGTATTTTCTTATTTCTATGTTATAATTTTGTGGAACCGCCCCTAGACTGGATCCACATTTCTTTTCCCCCAAAATCTAACTGTATTTTGACTGAGGTTCGATACACTCTTTCTCTTTCTTTTTTTTTAGGATAGATTAGGATAGAAAATAAAAAGGGAGCAATTTGGAGCCATGTTACGTAGAATTGTATCTCAAATCTTCTTCATTTTTTAACAGATCAATACAAGAATTCAATCAGGATGAAAAAAAGGGGAATGACAAGGCATCTGGAAATAAACGATTAATTTCTATCAATAGACCTGCTAAAGACCCAAACCATAAAGTGGTTAGCACAGGTGCCGTTGAGAGATATGTTTTTATATCTCGCATTGAAAATCCTCCTTCTTATTTTTTTTTATCTTTTTTTTCTTATTTATTTTTTTTTATTGTATATTGTTATTGTAAGAATTGTATATTGTAATACATATATAGTCCTAGTTCGCTATTCTAATAACATAGATAACCCGATATCTTAGTTCAAGATCATTTGTTTTTGCTTGAAATGAAATTATAATTAGGAATTACTAACTAAAATGCATATGTACAATGACCCAGCAGATTCAATTTTGCCGTCTCCTAAAAAAAATGACAAGAACATTCTCTACCTATATAGATAGGTAGAGTAAAAAAGAAGGATGTGGAAAACAAGACATGGATTTTCTACAATGACACACTGTATAACAATTTTCAAAGGGATGTAGCGCAGCTTGGTAGCGCGTTTGTTTTGGGTACAAAATGTCACAGGTTCAAATCCTGTCATCCCTACCTATTCTCTCTCCTATAGACACTTACGAGAGATTCATTGAGTAAGATCAGGAAATTTTGGACATAATCTTTCATTTTTACATACTATATGTACCCAAAAAGCCTCGGGGATAAAAAAATCCTTTTCTTTATTTCTTTACAATTGTATCTACTTTTAGATATCTATTGTTATAGGATCTAAGAAAGCGCTCTTAGTTCAGCTCGGTAGAACGCGGGTCTCCAAAACCCGATGTCGTAGGTTCAAATCCTACAGAGCGTGATTCTATTTATGTTATGTCGAATTACAATGAAAGAACTTAACAAAACAAAGTAGAATTGCAACTTAAAATTGACCTCCTACAAGGAGGAGGTCAATCAAAAAAAGAGATGTTACTCAATCAAAGGTCCAACTGATCACCGCGCCTGTATTGTAAATATGCAGTTACAAATAATCCTGTTAAAGTAATAGGAATTAGACCTAAGACGATTCCGAATAGAAAAACTTCAATCATTTCAATTTGTTTTAGGGAATAAAAAGAGAGGTAAGATCTATCCCTAAATATTAATCCGAATTATCCGTGAATCTCAATGACCAGGAATTGGTAATTGACGGGGGAAGGAACCGTAGAATACCTGAAATGAAATATTCTGAGAGGCTTTGATTTTTATTTTTGTAAATTGTTTATTTAATTTCATTCATTTCAAATAAGTCGTATCTTGTTTAAACCAATAAATAGAGCTGGGGTTATAGTTGAAGCAGCCAGTAAAAAACCAAAATAACTAGTTAGAATAGGCATGAAAGAGCTAAATTAGATATGTTCTTTTACTATTTTACTACATTTATTATATGAATAAAACATTTACCTAAGTCTCAATCGAGATACGACGGTAAGAAAAAATAATTGAAATAATTCGTTTAGTTCCAATTGAAAGTTCTTGATTTATCAGTCATTATAGACGGACACTAAAAAAAAAGAAAACCTTGACTTTTTCAAAAAATTTAAAAATATTGAATATTTTCATTTGATTTTTATTTTATTTCTTTATTTCAATTTGATTTCGGGGCCAACTCGATTCAAAGAAGAGCAACTCCTATTACCCTTTTAGATTCTCTATTCTTTCCATATTAATTTGTTTTTTATTGTAGTTCCATAAGGAAAGAACTCTTGGGGGGATCTAATGTAACAACAGTTGCATCACGAATATGGATTGTTCCAACGATCTCTTTTTTTTTTTATTTTTGCAAATATTAAAAATACTTAATATAAAAAGAATAAAAGAATAATAAAAAATATTAAATCTAATTCTAATATATTAATATTAATTCTAATTAACCAATGAAAAATGAAATAGTAAAAGA